CGTTCATTTGAAAAAATGGAAAGCGGATGATCATGATACTTCCCAAAAATCGAAATTATTGATCAATGGAGGAACAATATCACACTTTTTGTTCAATAAGATACCAAAGTGGAAGTGGATGATTGACTCCCATACTCGAAAGAATCGCAGGAAATCCTTTGATAACACGGATTCCTATTTCTCAATGATATCCTGCGATCAAGACAATTGGCTGAATCCCGTAAAAGCATTTCATAGAAGTTCATTGATATCTTCTTTTTATAAAGCAAATCGACTTCGATTCTTGAATAATCCACATCACTTCTTCTTCTATTGTAACTGTAACAAAAGATTCTCTTTTTATATGGAAAAGGCCTGTATCAAGAATTATGATTTTACGTATAGACAATTCCTCAATATCTTGTTCATTCGCAACAAAAAATTTTCTTTGTGCGTCGGTAAAAAAAAACATGCTTTTTTGGAGAGAGATACTATTTCACCAATCGAGTCACAGGTATCTAACATATTCATACCTAACGATTTTCCACAAAGGGGTAACGAAAGGTATAACTTGTACAAATCTTTCCATTTTCCAATTCGATCCGATCTATTCGTTCGTAGAACTATTTACTCGATCGCAGACATTTCTGGAACACCTCTAACAGAGGAAGAAATAGTCAATTTGGAAAGAACTTATTGTCAACCTCTTTCAGATATGAATCTATCTGATTCAGAAAGGAAGAACTTGCATCAGTATCTGAATTTCAATTCAAACATGGGTTTGATTCACACTCCACGTTCTGAGAAATATTTACCATCCGAAACGAGTAAAAAATTGCGTCTTTGGCGAAATTGGCTAAAGAAAGGCGTTGAGAAAGGGCAAACCTTTCAACGAGATAGTGCTTTTTCAACTCTCTCAAAATGGAATCTATTCCAAACATATATGCCATGGTTCTTTACTTCGACAGGGTACAAATATCTAAATTTGATATTTTTAGATGCTTTTTCAGACCTATTGCCGATGCTAAGTAGCAGTCACAAATTTGTATCCAATTTTCATTATATTATGCACAGATCAGGATGGCGAATTCTTAAGCTAAAATGGCGAGCTCTTAAGCTAAAATTGTGGGGATTGTGGGCACCGATAAGTGAGATTTCAAGTGATATTTCGTGGAAGTGTTTCCGTAGGCTTCTTCGGGTCGAAGAAATGATTCATCGAAATAATGAGTCACCGTTGATATCGACACATCTGAGCTCGCCAAATGTTCGGGAGTTCCTCTATTCAAGCCTTTTACTTCTTCTTCTTGCTGGATGTCTCGTTCAGGTACTTCTTTTCTCAGTTTCCCTAGACTCTAGTGAGTTACAGACAGAGTTCGAGAGGATAAAATCTTTGACGATTCCATCATACATGATTGGGGTGTACAAACTTGTGGATGGGTATCCTAAACCTGAACCGAATTCTTTCTGGTTAAAGAATCTCTTTCTAGTTGCTCGGGAACAATTAGAAGATTTTCTAGCAGAAATACTGGGTTTTGCGCTATTTGGTGGTGGTCCCGCTTATGGGGTCAAATTTATACAGAAGATATTTTTCAATCTCATCGATCTCATAAGTATCATACCAAATCCCATCAATCGAATCACTTTTTCGAGAAATACGAGACATCTAAGTCATACAAGTAAAGAGATCTATTCATGGATAAGAAAAGGACAAAGGTTTCAGACTCATGATGAAATAGAATCCTGGATCGAGACCTGTGATTGGTTTTTGGATAAAGAGAGAGTTTACTCGTTTCATTTCTCCACCTTAAGGCCAGAAAAAGGGATTGATAAAATTCTATGGAGTCTGACTCATATTGATCATTTAGTAAAGAGTGACTATGGTTATCAAATGTTTGAACAAGCGGGAGCAATTTACTTACGATACGTAGTTGACATTCATCAAAAGGATCTAATGAATTATGAGTTCAATACATCCTGTTTAGCAGAAAGACGGATATTCCTTGCTCATTATCAGACAATCACTTATTCACAAACCTCGTGTGGGGCTAATAGTTTTCATTTCCCATCTCATGGAAAACAAAAAACCTTTTCGTTCCGCCTAGCCCTATCCCCCTCTAGGGGTATTTTAGTGATAGGTCCTATAGGAACTGGACGATCCTATTTGGTCAAATCCCTAGCGACAAACTCCTATCTTCCTTTCATTACGGTATTTCTGAACAAGCTGGATTTGAAAATAGTTATTGATGATCTCGATCCTGAGGACTATATGGAAGCGCTTGATGATGTGGATATTGATGGTATTGATGATGATAGCGATCCTGCTAAGGACTATATGGGTGCGCTTAAAGATGTGGACGATATTGATGATCGCGACTCTATTTATTCGAACTTGGACTCGGACCCGGAGCTGAGGGAGGAGTATACGGTGGATGATGAGATGCTTAGGTATATCATCGAGTTGGAAATAGACCTAGCTTCTATCAACTTGCAATTCGAATTGGCAAGAACAATGTCTCCTTGC